TATATCCATTTCATGTTAAAAAAGGATCAGATCCTTTTTTATTTTTTTCTTTATTTGTTTAATTTATTTGTACAGTTGGTCTTTATTTTTAGATAGAAGAGAGTTTTGTTAGCTTTTATTAGAAAGATTATCCCTGTCTTTGTTTATGTTTTGGGTTCGAACAAATTACTATAATCCGTCCTCGCCTACGGATTAGTCTACATTTTTCACAAATTTTACGAACGGAAGCTCTTATTTTCATATTTTGAATTCCTAAACTAAATTTATTTTCTAATCTACTGAATTGGAAGAAAATAAGTTTCTTAAAATTTTTCAACTCAAATTTGATTCTTATTTTGATTTTGATTGAATCATAATGACTTACTTCATTTGAGTTTTGAGTCTATCCAGGGGTAGTATACATCTAAACTGGCGTTGTATCTATATCCTAGAATATATCCTAGAATTGAATCTTTTTTTACTAAAAGAACTGCGAACATACCATTCATTGGCAAGCAATTCAGTAATTCAATCTTTATGAGCCCCCCTTTTTTTACGAAAATTTTTAATTTTATAAAAAAGGAAATTCAGAATCAATTTCGTATTTTATATTAGAATATGAGAAGGATTACCATATACAACACAAAATTTCTCCGCCGATTTTTTCGAGTCTAGCCTCTCGGTCTGTCATTATACCTCGAGAAGTAGAAAGAATTAAAATTCCCATCCCGCCTAAAATTTTAGGAATTCGTTTGTAATTCGAATAGATTCGTAAACCAGACCGACTAACTCGTTTTAAATTTAAAATAGGCCTATAAGATCCCTTTCTATTTCTTTTATGTCGTAAGGTTAAAACTAAAAAATATTTGTCTCTTTCTTTATGTTTTCTCACGTTTTCAATAAAACCTTCTCGTAAAAGTATTTTCACAACACTTTCGGTTATATTAGTATATGTGATTCGAACTGTTCCCTTTCTATTCATGTCAGCATTTCTTATAGAGGTTATTATGTCAGCAATAGTGTCCTTACTCATGATAAACTAAAATTCTTGTTACTTACGAATTTTGAGATAATATAATTAACGTGACAGTTTTTATGAATTATTTTATTCTTATTTTATTCAAGGGATCTACATGATATACAATCCACTCAATTTTCAATTTAATGAATCTATTTTATTTTCATTCAGATAATCTATAGATATATAGACTATCTATTATCTATAGATTATCTATCTATTATCTATCTTTCTTTTTTTTTTTTATAATACTTCAGGCGCTAATGAAACAATTTTAGTGAAATTTAACTGTCTCAATTCCCGAGGGATCGCGCCAAAAATTCGAGTTCCTTTTGGATTTCCCTCTTGATCAATGACAACTGCAGCGTTGTCATCATATCTTATTATCATACCGTTGTCGCGTTTGAGTTCTTTAGAAGTACGTACAATTAAAGCTCTAATAACTTCCGATCTTTCTATTGGTGTGTTTGGTATTGCTTCTTTTACCACAGCAACAATAATGTCACCGATATGAGCATATCGTCGAGTACTAGTTCCTATGATTCGAATACACATCAATTTTTTTGCCCCGCTATTATCTGCTACATTCAAATGGGTTTGAGGTTGAATCATATCGTTTTTTTTTTTTTTACTATATTCTATAGTCTTTTAAAGCTGAAAGTCCGAAGTAAAAAAAATAAAGAAATATTGTTTGTAAAAATGTAAAAAAAAAAACAATTTATATATTCTTAGATATATATCTATTCTGTAATAATGAATTGAGTTCGTATGGGCATTTTTGATGCTGCTATTGAAATAGCCCTTCTGGCTATATTTTCTCCTACTCCACTCATTTCATAAAGTATCCTACCAGGTTTAACCACAGAGACCCAATATTCTGGAGATCCTTTTCCCGAACCCATACGTGTTTCTGCAGGTCTTGCTGTAACTGGTTTGTCTGGAAATATGCGTACCCATATTTTTCCACCGCGGCGTACATTTCGTGTCATTGCTCGTCGACCTGCTTCTATTTGTCTAGATGTTATCCAAGCGGGTTCAAGTGCCTGAAGAGCATATCTACCAAAACAAATACGATTGCCTCGATAAGATCTTCCTTTCATTCTTCCTCTATGTTGTTTACGGAATCGAGTTCTTTTTGGGTTATAGTTGATGGTTTTTTATAAATTCCATCTCTACTGCAGAACTGGACATGAGGATTTCTTCTCATCCAGCTCCTCGCGAGGAAAACAATTAAATGATTCAATTATTCAATTAAAGAATAGTATACACATATATTCTATTTCATTTAGAGTTTTTTTATAATTTTTTTATATGTTTTATATGAATAATCAGTATTTTGTTTTTTAATTATTTCTTTTTCGAGATCAAAAAAAATTGAACATAAAAGAAACAATTTCGCGGGCGAATATTTACTCTTTCAATCTTGATTGAAGTTGTAGGGTTAACTCATGACTTTTCAGATTAAATCCATCTGTCTCTGGTTTGTTTCGCCATCCGACCTAATGAATCATTAAGATTCACTTTCCGTAGAATCTTCTGCATTCACAGGTTTTGTCTCGTTCCCATCGTTTTCAATTAATGGTTAGGTCTGAAAATTACAACGGAGCTTTTCTAATCAAATCCACTTTTTTTAAGTCAATCGTCTCAGTCTTTATTGACTTTAAGCTCTTTCTTTTTTCTATTTCTATATTTCTATTAGTATAGATGCTTTGTTACATTGTGTTTTTTTTTATTTTATCAGATTTTTTCATAGACCTTACACATATTGGAATTCTATATCATCCATATTTGTTTTTCTTTCTTTCTCTCAACTTTCCATTTATCTGCATACTTTCATTTTTTTCTTTCAATTTAAGAATCAGATTAGTTTTCTTTTGTTTATACAAACAAAAAAGATTTAAGTTGCTACAATAATATGACCAATAGATCATATCTTGACTGGTTCTTTTTATACAGATAATGTAAAGAAAACGATGAGTTTATTATTAGTTAATACTAAGTCTAACAATAAAAATCAACGAGTCACACACTAAGCATAGCAATTCTATTAATATCAAGTAGTAATTCGAATTTTTTATTCAACCTTATAGAATTTATATTTTTACCTAAAATTTATTTTTTTTTTATTCTATTAGTGTAGAAAACAAAAAGAAAAAATTGGGTAAAGGTTTTTATTGATCTTCTAAAAATATCCAAATTTTGATCCCTAATACCCCATAGATAGTTCGAACTGTGTAAGAACAATAATCAATTTTAGCTCTAATTGTTTGTAACGGAACTCTACCTTCTCTGATCCATTCAACACGTGCAATTTCTTTTCCATCGAGACGTCCTGCAATTTGTACTTTAATTCCTTTTGTATCTGTCTGTTCATTTAATTCAATAGCTTTTTTCATTGCTTTTCGAAAAGAAACCCTATTCTTTAATTGCCCGGCTATAAATTCTGCAAGAATTTTAGGATGTCCATAAGGGTTTGAAATTCTTGTAATAGCAATGTTTATTTTTTGATTCACACAATTAATTTCTTTTTGTAAATTCAGTTGTAATTCTTCAATTTTTTGAGGTCCACCTTCTATTAATAATTTTGGGAATCCCATATAAATTATAACTTGAATAAGATCGATTCTTTTTTGAATCTCTATACGTGCAATTCCCTCGACACCAGAAGATATTTTCATATTTTTTTGTATATAACTTTTTATATAGTCTCGTATTTTTTGATCTTCTTGTAGACCTTCAGAATATTTTTTTGGTTGTGCAAACCAATGAGAATAATGACTTTGAGTTGTACCAAGTCTGAAACCAAGTGGATTTATTTTTTGTCCCATATTTCCTCACACATTCTATTACTAAGATGCATATAGTGACTCACTATCTTTTTGAACTTATCTTTACTTTTTACCCTATTGATCCATGTAGGTATTCTTAATTCTGTGTTATATACTATAGGATAATCATCATCCTTTTCAAAAACCTCTGGTCTATAATCACGATAATAGTCTTCTATATCTTTACAAAGATCTGCATAAAAAGATATATCGGTCAATTCCAGAGTTATATTACAAGTTCGTCTTTTTATCGGATAGGCACGCCCTCGCGCTCTAGGTTTTAATTTTTTCATTGTAGAACTTTCATTTACTTCAGCTTTAGTAATTTTTAAATTACTTTTGTCTAATTCCTTATTGTGACTAGCATTTGCTGCTGCAGAATAAAGTAATTTAAAAATTGGATAACAGCCTCGATAAGGCATGAGTTCTAGTATCATAAGTGTTTCTTCATAGGAACGCCAACGAATTTGATCAATTATTCTTCGTGCTTTATCAGCAGACATACGTATATTTCCACCAAAAGCGTATGTTTGTGTATAAGGAAGTACAATTTTCTTTTTACTATTTATTAAATCTAGCATAAGGTGAACCTCTCATTAAAATCTCATTAAAATTAAGTAATAGTCTTCGTTTTTTTTATTGAATCTTTTCCCTAAGCCAATATCGATATCGAAAAGATTTCATTTCTAAGATAGAAACGTCAAAAAATTGAAATGATTTCAAAATCAATCAAATCCAAATAGTAACGGAACGGGGCGGATGTAGCCAAGTGGATTAAGGCAGTGGATTGTGAATCCACCATTCGCGGGTTCAATTCCCGTCGTTCGCCCATTTTTGCTCATTTTTATTTTGTTATATATTTGTATATTATTTAATATTGAAATGATTTTATGAAATCTTCATAAATATTAACGACGAGATCGATTGTCATTTTTCGCATGTCCTCGGAAATTTCGAGTAGGGGAAAATTCTCCTAATTTATGGCCTACCATACCCTCTGTTATAAAAATAGGTAGATGTTCTTTTCCGTTATGTATAGCAATAGTATGACCAATCATTGTGGGTATAATAGTAGATGACCGGGACCAAGTTACTATTATTTCTTTTTCTGATCGTTTGTTAAGTGTCTTTATTTTTCTTAATAAATGGTTTGCTACAAAAGGATTTTTTTTTCGTGAATGTGTCATATTCAAGTGAATTACTCCTCTTTTTTTTTTCTTTTTTGTAAATAGGAAAGAAAAAAAATTCTATTTTCTTTCCTATTTACTACGTCGACGAAGAATCAAATGATCACTATATTTCTTCCTTTTTCTACTCCTTCTCCCAAGTGCAGGATAACCCCAAGGGGTTGCGGGTTTTTTTCTACCAATTGGGGCCCTTCCTTCCCCACCCCCGTGGGGATGGTCTACAGGGTTCATAACGACTCCTCTGACTACAGGACGTTTACCTAGCCAACGTTTAGATCCGGCTCTATCCAAACTTTTCTGGCTCACCCCAACATTACCCACTTGTCCGACTGTTGCTGAACAGTTTTTGGATATCAAACGGACCTCTCCAGAAGGTAATTTTAATGTGGCCGATTTACCCTCTTTTGCAATCAGTTTTGCTACAGCACCTGCTGCTCTAGCTAATTGTCCACCCTTTCCAAGTGTGATTTCTATGTTATGTATGGCCGTGCCTAAGGGCATATCGGTTGAAGTAGATTCTTCTTTTTGATCAATCAAAACCCCTTCCCAAACTGTACAAGCTTCTTCCAAAGCATACGGCTTTCTGGATGTAGATGATGATATCTATACAGATGGATCTGATCAATATCATACCATGAAGTACCAAATGAGTGTATATATATAGGAATCCAAATCTTCCAAATCATTCATGGTATGATTTTCTACATCCTAGGTCTTCCCGTTCCGTCATCTGGCTTATGTTCTTCATGTAGCATTCAGACCGAATGACTCTATGAAATTACATTGATACTTCCACATATGAAGGGTAACGTAGGAGACATCTCTATTTTTCCCCGGGAAATCTTTAGAACTACCACTCCTTAGCTTTCCATTTGCCTCTGACCATCAAATGAAATGTGAATAATCCGTTCTCCTCTTTTTTTTTTTTTAACAGGGGGCACTTCTGATTCTGTCGGTGCTTGAAACAATTTTGTCTTCTCCATATTACTATATCTCTAGAGTCAATAATTTTATATGAGGAACTACTGAACTCAATCACTTGCTACCCTTACTCTTCAGTTTTCTGTTGAGGTCTATCCTGTAGAGGTACTCCAATTGGATCAGTGATCGATTTCTAGGTTTCGTCGTAAACCTAATTGGTTACTTCCAATTACGTAAATCCATAGTTCAAACCGCACTCAAAGTTAGGGCATTTCCCATTTGTATAGGAACTTCTGTACCAGAAATAATGGTATCTCCAATTATAGCCCCTCTGGGATGTAAAATATATCTCTTCTCACCATCCCCATAGTGGATGAGACAAATGTATGCATTTCGATTAGGGTCGTATTCGATGGTGACGATTCTACCATATATGTCTTTTTCTTTCCGTCGAAAATCTATTTGACGGTATAGACGCTTATGACCTCCCCCTCTATGCCTTGCGGTAATGATTCCTCTGGCATTACGACCTTTACAACGATGCTGTCCATAAATCAAATTGTTTTTCTTTCGTGGATTGGATTTCGCTTGACTGTCTACGGCTCCATTGCGTGTGCTCGGGGTAGAAGTTTTGTATAAATGTATCGCCATGCTATTAAGTATTTGGATTTAAGTTGTTTTCTTGACAATAGGTGGAATAGAATAACCCGGTTGAAGCGTAATGATCATACGTCTGTAACGCATTGTATGTCCTCTAATAGGTCCCATTCTTTTAACCTTTCCCGGGAGTCGATGACTATTCACGGCCATCACCTTGACACCAAAGAAGAGTTCGACCCAATGCTTTATTTCTGTCTTAGTTAATCCTGATTCGACATGAAAAGTATATTGATTTTTTAACAATAACAGAAAACTTTTGTCTGTAAGTACTATATCTTTTATTATTCCATCCATAAATCTATTTTCTTCCTTATGAGTTTGAGTTTAAATTAAGAATGCTAGATCTTACGATTGCTATCTTTGATATGAATATACCACACCAATTCGTTATGTATTGATGATGAGATTCCTTTGATCAAGAGCCAATTCCAATAGACTTATTGGAGGGTCCCCTTGGCGTGCATCCAGTAGGAATTGAACCTACGAATTCGCCAATTATGAGTTGGGCGCTTTAACCATTCAGCCATGGATGCTTAGTGGGGATCCTCTTACATGGTGAATAACCAAATTCCAATTGAAAGGAAATTTTGAATATAAATCAATGCAATTTAGAGGAAGAATTCTATTTATGAAGGTAGATACATTCAAATCCTGTATTTTCGAATTGAGAGAGATTAAGAATTCTCACCATTTCTTAGATTCATGGACCCGATTCAGCGGGATCTTTCATTCACATTTTTTTCACCAAGAGCGTTTGATCAAACTCTTAACTTATTTGATTCATGTAACAGGAGAAAGGTTTCCCATTACTTAACCGGAAAGAGATGTGGCCATGAAATAGGGATTCAGCGGAACATAATTGACTGGGTGGTATGAACTGCCTAAACAAGAATTCTTTAACAGCGAACAACCAGAGCTATTACTCACTACATCAAAAAATTTCCATTAATGAAAGGTGGAAATCTATTGGAAAATTCAAAAGACGCATATCATCATATCATATGAAATAGACCTTTCTTTTCGTCTCAGGTCGATGGATCTTCTCAATTGGAAGATCTCCTATATGGATAATACCCATTCCAGTTGATCGAGCCTAATTCTAATTGTTTTGTTCCGAACGAAGCAAAGATATCCACGCGCGGGGTGGTTCGTCCTATTCAGATATTTACGACCAAGAAGTACTGGATTCTCTTTCGGATAGGCCCTGAAAGGAGAAGGAAGGCTGGAATGCCAAAAGGCGTCTATTTTGAAATTCACCTGACCCAAGAGTATCCATTGTATAGTACCCATTTTGGTAATGCCCAGTGCCAAAGTCACTGAATGGTTAAGTCATCAATTCCTAAAACGGACTATGTAATGGACTTTATCTGCTGGGTTACGAGCGGGCTTTTTACCAGAGTTTTCGATTGTATCAATCTACCCCTTGTGATTCCTTTTGAAGTATATACTTGGGGAGTGGGTGCAGGGCGGACGATTTCAAAGCGGACTCCCCATTCAGGAGAAGATCACCAATATTTCGTGATCCGCTGCCGAACTTCTTTCCATTTCAATGAGCATTTTCAATATTCTGCCTTGAAGAGGACTCGAACCTCCACGCTATTTAGCACGAGATTTTGAGTCTCGCGTGTCTACCATTTCACCACCAAGGCATCTTCAAAGTGAATCGTATTCCATGAATATGATATCTATAGAAGACAAAAGAGGTGAATAGGGTCCCAAATAACGAGAGATATGTAAGAACGAGGTCCGATTTCGCCTATCCCTAATCCTAAATTGTTAATAGGAATAAAAGAAACTCTGTTATATATATATTCAATAAGAAAAATAATAAAATAGATATATATTCAATAAGAAATATTCTAAATAAGAAATATTAAGAAATCCATAATCAATAAGCAGAATCCTAAAGCAGAATCCTAACAAGAACACTAAGACCATCAATCTAATAATAGATTGATTATTAATTAGTAATAACAAGTAATAACAAAGATCATAAGTTATATGTAAAATGTAAAAAAAAGATTGAAACAAGAATCAAATAGATTACTTATTACATAAACATAAAGTCTTGTATTATGTCTTGAATCTTAATAGATTGAGAATAAAAATAGATGTCTTTCACATCCAACTATAGAAATAAAGAACCTATTAATTTTTGAATGGCAGTTCCAAAGAAGCGTACTTCTAGATCAAAAAAGCGTATTCGTAAGAACATTTGGAAAAAAAAGGGATATTGGGCAGCATTGAAAGCTTTTTCATTAGCTAAATCTTTTTTTACCGGTAACTCAAAAAGTTTTTTTTACGACAACAAATAAATGAGAAAGGTTTTGAGTCTTTTTCTTTCATTTTGAAATTTAGAAAATAGAAAATGAATGTAATTTTCTTTTCTCTTATTATCTTATTATAATATATTATACACAAAAATATGTTATTTACTTATTGGTTTAGTTTTTAAATTAAAAAATAAAAGACACACAAACACGATAAATTGATTTCTTTTGAATCTTTATTTACTGATTTTTGATTTTTAGGATGTTTTATCATTTTGTGGATGGGGAATTTTCCCCATCAACTCACCTATAATTATATATAAATTGAATTATATATAATTGAATTAATGAATTATATATTCTTACATACATATTTCATACATATTTTTATTGGAACTTTATATATATTCTATATATAATATAAATATATAGAATATATCTTTTTATAAAAATTGTAAGACTTGAATCTACATTTATATTAAACATTAACTTTATTCATTAAATCTCGACGATTGAATTAAAATATGTTATTATTATTTTTGACAAGCCGCTATGGTGAAATTGGTAGACACGCTGCTCTTAGGAAGCAGTGCTAGAGCGTCTCGGTTCGAGTCCGAGTAGCGGCATCGCATTTCTTATGTAAAATAAATATAAATAAAAGTGTACTATAAATGTCATTGAATTCATTTAATTACTTATCATATGTAATTCAGTATAATTTGATCTAACCTACGCTTAATGACTGTTTTTGAATACTCTATTTTTTTTTTTTCAACTTAATAAATTTGAAATTTGAGATGTTATGATATTTTCTACTTTAGAGCATATATTCACTCATATATCCTTTTCAATCGTTTCAATTGTAATTACAATTCAATTTATAATCTTATTAGTCGATGAAATCATCGAACTATATGATTCGTCAGAAAAGGGTATGATTGCTACTTTTTTCTGTATAACAGGATTATTAATTAGCCATTGGATTTATTCCGGGCATTTTCCATTAAGTGATTTATATGAATCCTTAATATGTCTTTCATGGAGCTTTTCCATTATTCATATGGTTCCTTATTTTAAAAAACATCAAAATCCTTTAAGTGCAATAACCATGCCAAGTGCTATTTGTACTCAAGGGTTTGCTACTTCAGGTCTTTTCACTGAAATACATCAATCCACAATATTAGTACCCGCTCTCCAATCCCAGTGGTTAATGATGCACGTAAGTATGATGATATTAGGCTATGCGGCTCTTTTATGCGGATCTTTATTATCTGTAGCTCTACTAGTCATTACATTTAGAAAATTCATAAATATTTTTCCTATTTTTTTTCATAAAAAGAATAATTTATTAAATGAATCTTTTTCATTTGAAAAGGTCCAATACATGACAGAAACGAGCAATAGTTTATTAAAATTAAAAACCTTTTTTATTTCTTCAAGAAATTATTACAAATTTCAATTGACTCAACAATTGGATTGTTGGAGTTATCGTATTATTAGTTTAGGTTTTATCTTTTTAACCATAGGTATTCTTTCGGGAGCAGTATGGGCTAATGAGGCATGGGGATCTTATTGGAATTGGGACCCAAAAGAAACTTGGGCTTTTATTACTTGGACCATATTTGCTATTTATTTACATATTAGAACAAATAAAAATTTTGAAGGTACCAATTCCGCAATTGTGGCTTCTATGGGTTTTTTTATAATTTGGATATGTTATTTTGGAGTCAATCTATTAGGAATAGGACTACATAGTTATGGTTCGTTTACTTGAACTTCTAATTGAAGAAAGTGACTAACAAATATAAACAGACAACATAAATTTTGAAATGATAAAAGAATGCAATAGAACTAGTATACCACTGAATTGTCTTATTTATTCTTTTAGGTAGAAATAAAATTAGGTAATCCACAAATATTGGAAAAACATTAATTCTTGTTAAACCAGGGGAAAATAATTCGTAATAAAGACAAGATACACTTGAACCACAGAAAACAAAACCAGAATCAACAATATAAATTATATTGTTGATTCTGGTTTTGTTTTCTGTGTTGGTAAAAAAAAATCAAATGTAATTAATATATTAATTACATATGAAAATATATATATAAATTAAATTTTTCATAAAGTATCAATAAGCTAGACCCATACTTCTAGTTGTTTCATGCCATAAGTAAACTCGAACACTTAAGAAATCGGTCGGGCAGGCGGATTCACATCTCTTACAACCGACACAGTCCTCTGTTCTCGGAGCAGAAGCAATTTGCTTAGCTTTACATCCGTCCCAAGGTATCATTTCTAATACATCTGTGGGGCAAGCTCGGACACATTGAGTACACCCTATACATGTATCATAAATCTTTACTGAATGTGACATTGGATCTATCAATTTTTGAATGTCATAAAATTTCGATCTAGTCCATTTTATTTTGACTTAAATTATATATTTATAGACCAGATGAATCAATAATTTATCAGAATTTTTTCAATCAATCTAAGTCTGAATCTAAGTCTGAATAGACTCATAGAAAGGGTCCAAGATACTTTGATTTCTTACTTTTTCGGGGACACCATAAATTAACTTATGTACATAGTCTATTCATTTAGAAATATTAGAATTTCTATAATGAATAAAGAGTACTTATTCAACAAATTTGATTTTGATTGATTGATACGAGTTTATTTTCTGTTACGATAAATTGATGAAAATTATAGCTAATAGCTGCTTCAGCGGCTGTAATATTTATAAAAAAAATTTGAATTATATAATCATTAAATACTTACATTGATAAACAATCAAAAGCAATTGGATTTTAATTAACTTTATGATGATCATAAGCAGAAAGTGCATATTATTCAGTCATTGATAAAAAATTTGTTGGGTAATACTCAACAAAATAAATATACAAATTCAAAAATGAATACTGTAATTCAATTGAATTACAATTAAGTAATTTTTTTTTTCGAATTTTCGAATATTGGTTTCAAATTTCCAATCAATAACGGTGAGATCAATAGGACATACACAAATGCATACAATACATTTATCAAATTCAAAATGAATTCTATCATGAAAACGTTCCGATGAGATTCATTTTTCATAAGCATATTGAATAGTTACAGGTAAACGCTTTGCGTGGGATAAAGTTAAAGTAATAATGAAACTTTGAACAATGTATCTTGGTTCATAATGTTTGTTAACTATAATTCATGAACCCAGTTCTCATGGAGAACTGCTATTTATTGTATAAATGAATAATTTGATGTTTCTTTGTTTCTTTCTCTTGTTTGATTCAATTAAGTAATAGTAATTATGATATGAGTCAAAGAACACTACGCATTGACAGAGAATGGGCGGCCCTATTCATTATCATGAAGTCTTTTTGCTGGTACATTCATAAGTTTTTTCCTAAATTTATTTTTATTTTTATCAGTAATTCATAAATAAAAATAAATTTTGAAATTAACGAGTTTTCAACTCACGAATACCCAATTGATTAATTAACTCTTTATAAGATATTGGATTTTTCTTTGACAAATAAGAAAGCAGTCGTTGCCGTTTTCCCAAAATTTTACGTAGACCTCTCTGAGATGAATAGTCTTTTTTGTATAATTCTAAATGTGAAGTGAGTCTTC